AATCTCTAACTTTAGGTCTTTTTTAATTAAATTTATTCAATTGTAAAATAAAAGACGTGGGTATCTAGGGAGTAGTCATTTCAAAATGAATTCTCCCTAGATACATATTTAAGTAATTAAATTACTGAAACTGGGTTCGACTGAAAAATCTAAATTACGTTGAAGGTTTAAAATCAATTTCAATTTGAAATTGACTTTATTAGTAATTTTTTTTAATGCTTTTTCTATTTTTTTTCTAGAATGTCTAATATATTTTTTACATCTTCTATGTTAAAATGTTCAATTTTTATAAGGTCTTCTTGACTGTTATTCAAAAGGTCCAATAATGTATGTATATTGGACTTTTTGAGACAATTATAGATTCTGGGAGGCAATTCTAATTGGTCAATAAAAATATATTGAAATGCTAGTTCTTTTTGTTTTTTTCTTAGGTTAACTAATCTATTATGAAAAGGAAAAAGGGGTAAAGTAACTTGATGTTGATTGTTCTCTAACTCTAAATAGAACGTTTCTTCTTCTACATGTAGAAAAGGAATAAATAAATTAATCAAATTCCGGGAGGCCTCATGAAGTGCTTCTTTAGGAGTTAAACTTCCATTTGTCCATATTTCTAGAAAAAGAATCTCTTTTTTTTCATTGCCATTCCCATAAGAATGAATACTATGATTCGCGTTTTGAACAGGCATGAATACAGCATCTATAGGATAACTTCTGTCTTCAAAGTTATTTGACATTTTTAGACTATATCCGCGATTCCTCTCGATTTTTAATCCAATACACAAATTTAGGGGTTCCGTTACGATAGCTATATGCTGTGTATTATCAATTATTTCCACAGAGGGCGGTAAAATTATGTCTCGAGCAGTTATATATCCGGGACCTTGGACACAAATAAGCGCGTTCCGCGTTCCATATAGATTACTTCTTAATACAATCTCGTTCAAATTCATTAAAATTTCATGTACTGATTCTTGAATACCTGCTATGTTAGAATAGTCATGTGGTATGTTCTCAGATTTTGCACGTGTAATACATGTTCCTTGTATTTCGCCAAGTAAAGCTCTTCGCATCGCAATGCCTATTGTGTCGGCTTGACCTTTCATAAGTGGAGACAGAATAAAGCGTCCATAATAAAGACGCTTACTGTCTCTTCTTGATTCAACACACTTCCACTGTAGTGTCCGAGTAGATACTTTGACTTTCTCTCGAACCATAGTAATTTTATTTGATCAGATCATTGAATCATTTATTTCTCTTGAAACCCTTTCATCCTTTATTTAGTTCTATACACGTCTTTTTTTAGGGGGTCTACAACCATTATGTGGCATGGGGGTTACATCTCGTACGAAACTTAAAAGTATACCGCTTCTCCGAATAGCTCGTAATGCTGCATCTCTTCCCAGCCCAGGGCCTTTTATCCTTACTTCAGCTCGTTGCATACCTTGATCAACTACTGCTCGAATAGCATTTCCTGCTGCGGTTTGGGCAGCAAAAGGAGTTCCTCTTCTTGTACCCCTGAATCCACAAGTGCCCGCGGAGGACCAAGAAATCACCCGACCCCGTACATCTGTAACGGTCACAATGGTATTGTTGAAACTTGCTTGAACATGAATAACTCCCTTTGGTATTTTACGTACATTTTTACGTGAACCACTACGTGTATTTTTACGTGAACCAATTCTTAATATAGGTTTTGCCATATTTTTTTATTTCACAAGAAATATATGGATATATCCATTTCATGTCAAAACAGACTTTTTTTTCAGCTCCTTGGAAGTGCCTTTTCCTTTACTTTATTTCCTTTAGTAAGATTATCCTTGTCTTTGTTTATGCCTCGGGTTGGAACAAATTACTATAATTCGTCCCCTCCGACGGATTAGTCGACACTTTTCACAAATTTTACGAACGGAAGCCCTTATTTTCATAGTTGTTATTCCTTAATTCTGTGAATATTTTTATTGTTGGACGAAAAAAAGGTTTTTTGATATTTTTTAATCGTGAATTTTAGTTTCGTGAAAGGAATATTGAAATTGAAAAAAAACCACTTACTCATTTGAATCCTTGTTATGGAGTCTAGAAAATGTCTGTTACCGGATTAACTTATACCTAAGACCTTATTCACATTTTTACTTTTTCTCCTTTTGGTATACCTATATAAAAATATGTCGAATCCTTTCAGAAGCCTGACCTAAAATCAAACAAATCTTTAGTATCTAAACAAAACCGAACCAGGCCGTTTGGAAGTGATTCAGAAATAAAACTTTAATTAATTCATTTTTTTCTTTAATTTTATTCGAGGTAAAACATCCGAAAATTTTTTAGCAGGGGTGGTATTACACAACTTTTTTTTTCACAAATCGTGAGTTCCGGATATCAAATTTTTATATTAGAATAATTACCATATATAACACAAAATTTCTCCGCCAATTCTTTTTAGTCGAGCTTCTCGGTCTGTCATTATACCTTGAGAAGTCGAAAGGATTACAATTCCTATTCCGCCTAAAATTCGTGGAATTCGCTGAGAGTTAGAATAGATTCGTAGACCGGGTCGACTTATTCTCTTTAAATTTAAAATTGTTTTATAGGATTCTTTCTTATTTCGTATATGTCTTAGGGTTAAAATCAAAAAATATTGGTTGTTTTCGTGATGTTTCCTTACGTTTTCGATAAAACCCTCTCGTAAAAGTATTTTAACAATGCTTTCGGTGATGTTAGTCGATCCTATCCGAACCGTTCCTTTTCTATTCATGTCAGCATTTCGTATAGAGGTTATTACATCAGCAATAGTGTCTTTCCCCATGATAAGTTAAAATTCCTTACTATAATTTTGATATAATCAACATGTTCGTTTTCTTTTATTTATATCTAGATATAGACGAATTATATATTAATATATGAATTAAATTATTCATATTTTATTATTAAGGGTATATGCGTGATACACAAGCTATTAATTTATTTTATTTCAATACCATTTTTTTTAATCCTATAACTAACTATCGATAGTTAGGTCTTATAATACCTCAGGAGCTAATGAAACTATTTTAGTAAAGTTTAATTGTCTCAATTCCCGTGGGATCGCCCCAAAAACTCGAGTTCCTTTTGGATTTCCTTCTTGATCAATGACAACTGCGGCATTGTCATCGTATCGTATTATCGTCCCATTGTTACGTTTGAGTTCTTTACACGTACGTACAATTACAGCTCTGATCACTTCTGATCGTTCTAGAGGAGTATTTGGTATTGCTTCCTTGATTACAGCAACAATAACGTCACCAATATGAGCATATCGGCGATTACTAGCCCCTATTATTCGAATACACATCAATTTTCGAGCCCCGCTGTTGTCTGCTACATTCAAATAGGTTTGTGGTTGAATCATATCATTTTTTTGTATCTCTTCTTTTAATGCAAAGGACGAAGTAAAAAAATATTGTTTGTCAAAAAAAATAAAACTTATAATCTTTTTATCCTTAAATGTTATTTAGCTTTTTCATTCCATATTTCTATTCAGAAATAATGAATTGGGTTTTTATAGGCATTTTTGATGCCGCTATTGAAATAGCTTTTCTGGCTATATTTTCTGGTACACCGCCCATTTCATAAAGGATTTTACCTGGTTTAACCACAGCTACCCAATATTCTGGGGATCCTTTGCCAGAACCCATACGCGTTTCCGCGGGTCTTACTGTAACAGGTTTGTCTGGAAATATACGTACCCAAATTTTTCCACCACGCCGTACATTTCGTGTCATTGCTCGTCGCCCTGCTTCGATTTGTCTAGATGTGATCCAGGCGGGTTCAAGTGTTTGAAGAGCATATCTGCCAAAACAAATACGATTCCCACGAGAAGATATTCCTTTTAGTCTTCCTCGATGTTGTTTACGAAATCTGGTTCTTTTTGGGTTATAGTTGATGGGTTTTTTCAAAATTATAAATTCCATCTCTACTACAGAACTGAACGTGAGAGTTTCTTCTCATCCAGCTCCTCGCGAATAAAAGGACTAAATCTAAAGCTTGTATTAAGAGATAGATGTAGTTAATGATTAATTCTATTAATCATGGTATTTTTTGAAATTTAATCTGATCTCTTCTAAAGTTGTGTATGTCTTTTTCTAAATGGAATCCAAGATGAATTCTATATTATTCGATATTCTATTTATTTTAAAATAACGTAATATCATCATCTCGAATGTCGTTTTTATTAAAATATTCTACCAAATCTTTTTTTTTTTTTTCGTATTTTATTACTTTTGTTTATTTGGAAAAAAAGATATTCGCCAGCGAATATTTACTCTTTCAATATCTATTTAAGTTTGAGGTTTATCCCGCGGGGTCTCCGAATAAAAATCAGAATAGATAATAAAGTTTCTGGTTTATTCCGCCATCCTGTCCAATGAATTACTAAAATTTCTTTTTCAATAGAAATTCCTCTATATTCATGGGTTCCATCGTTCCCATCGCTTCTTGATTAATCATTAGGCCCGAATTCTACAATGGAGCTCTTACATGAAATTTTTAAGTTCATTTTTTAATTTGTTTTTGAGTCAATTTTCTCAGTTTTTATTGGCTCAAGGCTCTTAATTTTTGGTTTTCGGAACAGATTTATCTAATTATTATGAATTAATCTGTATTGATGCTTTATTACATTGCTTTTCTTACAGTGACCTCATAGACTTTCCAAATTGGAATAATATATCATTAATATTCAATTTTTTCTCTCTTTCTTTCATCCTTCCATTTATCCGCATACTTTTTGATTACCTTTCATAACTTATAATCATATTTCTTTATTCTTTTTTTTTTTTTCAGTTGCTACAATGATATGATCAGTCTGTCATATCTTGACTGATTTTTTTGGATCCAGATAATGCGAAGCAATGAGTTGCTTAGGTTATTTATTAATGCTATAGTTTATTTATTAATGCTATAGTTATTAGTTGCTCTTATAGGTAAGTTCTTTTTTCTTTATTTGTTTATCTTAATCTAATAGAATCCTA